TCTATTATATATCTTCTCTATAAAGGACCAGAAATACCTTGTTTACGTATCATTGGAAAGTGCATTAACATAAATACAGCAGTAAGAAGCGGCAATACAAAAGTGTGTAAACTATAAAAACGAGTCAGGGTGGATTGTCCCACACTTGCACTTCCGCGCAATAATTCTACCACGGGGGATCCTATTACAGGAATAGCCTCAGGTACACCTGTTACAATTTTCACCGCCCAATAACCAATTTGGTCCCGAGGTAAGGAATAACCAGTTACGCCAAAAGATGCGGTCAATACTCCCAGAACCACACCCGTAACCCAAGTCAATTCACGAGGTTTTTTAAATCCACCGGTGAGATACACACGAAAAACATGTAGAATCATCATTAGGACCATCATACTTGCCGACCATCGATGAACTGAGCGGATTAACCAACCAAAGTTAGCTTCCGTCATTATGTATTGAACAGAGGCAAAAGCTTCAGTAACGGTCGGACGATAGTAAAAAGTCATAGCAAACCCTGTAGCTACTTGTACTAAAAAACAGGTAAGCGTAATTCCCCCTAAACAATAAAATATATTGACATGAGGAGGAACATATTTACTAGTTATATCATCCGCAATCGCTTGAATCTCGAGACGTTCTTCGAACCAATCATAGACTTTATTGGGATAGGTGAACCCCCCCCAAGAACCGTATATGAGACTTTCATCTCGTACAGCTCAAGCAAAAACACCCCAATAAAAAAAAGAGTAGTCGGATATGTAAATGGAATAGAAAGTTTTAAACTTCTTAATCTACGATTCAATCTTCTCTAAATGTATGAAAGAAGAAAAAATCCGAAAGCTCCTCTTTGTGGTGATAATACCAAAATATCAAGTTGGCTCAATCGTCTTTATGTTGATCCTTACGGGCCTCTTGAATCCTCTCTTTACCTATCTTTTTTTCTTTTTAATTTGTTTTTGTCTCTAATCTGGCTTTTTTCCTTTCTTTATTATTGACTTGATAGGAATTCTCTTGTTAAGACCCTATGAATCAATTAAAACCTCAGATTCATACTAGAACCACGATGATTCAATAAAAAATCATAAGCTAAACCAAGGATTCCCTGAGTAAGAACCATCGGTTCATCACATATTCCAGAAATTAGATAAACCGACTAAAAAAAAAATCTTTCTTTTTTTTCAAACAGTTTGCCTTTTTTTTGCAGTCCGGGCACGAGGTCGAATATTAAGTATGAATCATAGTTCAAATATTTCGTAATCTAGTTCGTGTTCCAGATACTCGAATAAATATCCGACGAAGTAGAACCATCTCTATCAAGGCGACAGACCTATTCTCTGTACTATCAATAGAATCCATTATAACAAGTCGCACACTCATATTCCGGAAATACAGAAAGAAATAAATTCCACGATCGAACTACCTAAATACAATAGGCCAGAAATTTGAGTTCTAACTGATTGGTTTTTTATTCAAAAGCCAGGACTTTGTGATTCTTATTCTTATAGATTTAATTCATTGAAATTCCATCCAATAAAACGGAAGAATTATAAATTTCCAAAATAATAGATAGAAATACCGCAAATAGGGCCATTGCGACACCCATTAAAGGAGTCGTTCCCCAACCGGGAGCTACTTTACCATATTCCGAATTCAATGGTTTTAATAAACTCCCTACAGTAGTTCGTCTTGGACTCGATTTAGAACTGTTCTCAACAGTTTGTGTAGCCATAAATTATTGTATTCATTGAGATCTGTTGACTTTGTATACCATTGCGTTGTAAATAAACGATCTTATGATAGATCCGTTGGGGTCTTGAAATTATATAATCATAATGGAAACAGCAACCCTAGTCGCCATCTTTATATCTGGTTTACTTGTAAGTTTTACCGGGTACGCCTTATATACCGCTTTTGGGCAACCTTCTCAACAACTAAGAGATCCATTCGAGGAACACGGGGACTAGTTGAAGTAATGAGCCTCCCAATGTTGGGAGGCTCATTACTTCAATTGAGATAAAGAAAAATTAATTTTTCTTTTTACTTTTTAGTTGGAACTTTAGGTGGTTCTCGAAAAAAAATAGCGAAAAAAATGATCCCTAAAGTCGAGACTAAAAGGAATGTATAAACCAATGCTTCCATAAATTCGATCGTGGTTTACAATTATAGCTTTCCTACCTGTTTGTTTTTTTCATTTTCTTTTTGGGAATCATCTCAAAAAAGCAAGAATCAAAAAAGGTGGTGATTCAAATTCACTCCGGTACTCGATGTAAAATTCCCTCAAAAAAGAAAATAGAGATGAAAGATACCAAAGGGGTCTTGGATCAGACTGGCTGTCTTCTTGTAGTTGGATCCCCAAGTTTTTGGAATGCTCCAAACTCTACTTGAGCATCCAAATCTGGGTCAATACCAGCAAAAACATCTCTGAACAAGGTTCTAGCACCATGCCAAATGTGTCCGAAAAAGAAGAGTAAAGCAAACGAAGCATGTCCAAAAGTAAACCAACCCCTTGGACTGCTACGAAAAACACCATCGGATTTCAAAGTCGCACGATCTAATTCAAAAATTTCACCCAATTGGGCACGTCTAGCATATTTTTTCACAGTAGCAGGATCACTATAACTGACTCCATTGAGTTCGCCGCCATAGAACTCGACGGTTACACCTACTTGTTCAACACTATACTTGGATTCTGCCCTTCTAAAAGGAACATCCGCTCTAACAATTCCGTCGCCGTCTACCAAAACGACCGGAAATGTTTCAAAAAAGGTGGGCATACGCCGTACAAAAAGCTCACGTCCTTCTTTATCTCTAAAGATAGGGTGTCCTAACCACCCAACCGCTATTCCATCTCCGCTATCCATTGAGCCTGCCCTGAATAATCCTCCTTTTGCCGGATTATTGCCGATATAATCATAAAAAGCCAATTTTTCAGGAATTTTAGCCCAGGCTTCGGATAAACTTTGATTTTCTGCTAGCCCGGCGCTAACTCTTCGATATATCTCTTGCTGGAAGTAACCCTGATCCCATTGATAACGAGTGGGACCAAATAATTCGATGGGGGTAGTTGCTGAACCATACCACATAGTTCCAGCAACTACAAAAGCTGCAAAAAAGACAGCCGCGATACTACTGGAGAGTACGGTTTCAATATTTCCCATACGTAATCCTTTGTATAGACGTTGTGGCGGTCGAACGCTAAGATGGAATAGACCCGCTAATATGCCCAATGTACCTGCTGCAATATGATGAGAAGCTATTCCTCCCGGAACAAAAGGATCAAAACCTTCCACACCCCACGACGGATTTACAGGTTGTACTTTTCCCGTTAGTCCATAAGGATCAGACACCCATATTCCAGGACCATACAGGCCTGTTACATGAAATGCACCAAAACCAAAGCAAGCCACCCCGGAGAGAAATAAATGAATTCCAAAGATCTTGGGCAAATCCAAAGAAGGTTTTCCTGTACGTTCATCAGAAAATATTTCTAGATCCCAATAGACCCAATGCCAGATAGCTGCCAAAAAGCATAAGCCAGAAAAGCCAATATGTGCCCCAGCTACACCTTCGTAACTCCAAACCCCCGGATTCGTTACAGTCCCTCCTGTGATACTCCAACCCCCCCAGGAATTGGTTATTCCTAAACGAGTCATGAAGGGTATAACGAACATACCTTGTCTCCACATTGGATCAAGAACGGGGTCAGAAGGATCAAAAACTGCTAATTCATAGAGAGCCATCGAGCCCGCCCAACCAGCAACCAGAGCTGTATGCATTATATGAACGGAAAGCAATCGGCCGGGATCATTCAATACAACGGTATGAACACGATACCAAGGCAAACCCATGGAAAATACCCCTTTATCAAAGAAAAATAAACACTACGTAACTTTATTGCATTGGAATATACTATGACTATCCTACGGACTTCCCCCGTTCAGTGGATTATTTACTAACAAGGGTTATTTATTCTATATTCTATTCTGTTCCAAATAATGGAAGAATTCTGTTCGTAAGAACAACGAGAAGCAGATTTATTCTATACTCGATAAGTACCAATACGCAATGGTGAATTGATACCACTTTCTAGGAGTAAATGCGTTTATCATTCGAAAGGCCTACTCGTAAAAAATTTCTTTTATTTTTTTGTCTTTCTTTCTGAATTTTTCTAATCTATGGATAAAAGAAATATGATAAAGACAATATTATAAAGACAATAAAACCACATTGTTACGTTTCCACATCAAAGTGACATATCGGATTTAGTTCTTTTTTCTTTCAATTTATGCCTATTGGTGTTCCAAAAGTACCTTTCCGAAGTCCTGGAGAGGAAGATGCATCTTGGGTTGACGTATAGTGCGACTTGTCAGATATATTGGGTCATATGGGATTTCCCCGTTCTCTCCCCCGATCGAGATATCCTCTGTTTCGCCCAAGAAGGAGAAATGGAATCATCCAAAAATTGGAGCGTGAAGTGCAATTAGATGCATTGTTTGGAGGAATTCATAGTACTATTATCAATTAGAATAATTTATGGTTTACTTTGATTGGACTCACAAAATGAAGTATCCAGGCTCCGTTTAGAAAAAACCCAATCGCTAATATATCTAGGATTACTACGTGTATCCTAAATGATTCCTGTTTGTTATTTGGAAAGCCATAACAAAAAGAAATGGTGGTGAGAAGATTTGTCCTATATGTGCAAATCCAAATGGGGTGGATCTTTACCCGGAGTAGAGCATAAACCTAAAAAGATGAAAGAGACCCATTCGGGAACAAGAAAATACCATCGTGATTTGGATTGAATCTCGATGAAACAATACATCAATGAAAAGTGAATTCGATAAGTTTTTCTATTATATTATAAAGAAGAAATACAAATTCGTCTTTATTGAAAAATCGAAGAAAAGCCCTTAATCTATACATTGATTTTTTTTTTCGCTATTTTTTTTGAACCGTATGCACCAAAAGGTGCATGTACGGTTCCTAAGGGATACAAC